CCTTAACGACAAAAAAAGGGATTGATCAAATTCTATTGAGTCTGACTCATACTCATAGTGATCATTTATCAAAAAATGACTCTGGTTATCAAATGATTGAACAACCGGGATCAATTTACTTACGATACTTAGTTGACATTCATAAAAAGTATCTAATGAATTATGAGTTCAATAGATCCTGTTTAGCAGAAAGACGGATCTTCCTTGCTCATTATCAGACAATCACTTATTCACAAACCTTGTGTAGGACTAATAGTTCTCATTTCCCATCTCATGCAAGACCAAGACCCTTTTCGCTCCGCTCAGCCCTATCCCTTTCTAGGAATATTTTAGTGATAGGTTCTAAAGGACTTGGACGATCCTATTTGGTCAAATACCTAGCGACAAACTCCTATTTTCCTTTCATTATGTTATTTACGGACGAGTTCCGGAATGACGAGCCTAAACGGATTTTTATTGAAGAGGATGATTTGGATGAGATTGAGGACGATAGCAACACTACGGATGATGACGATTTTGATGATATTGGCGATATCGATGCTGACTTTGGTTTTGATATGGAGCTGTGGATAACTATGATGGAAGCGCGAGCTGTATATACGGCGCCGGAAATAGAAACGGTCCCATTTAATACCACCTTTCAATTAGAATTAGTTCGATTAGAATTCGCAAAAGCAATGTCCCATTGCATAATATGGATTCCAAACATTCATGATCTGTCTGTGAATGAGTCGAATTACTTATCCCTCGGTATATTAGAGAACTATCTCTACAGAGATTGTGAAAGAGGTTCCACTAGAAATTTTCTTGTTATTGCTTCGACTCATATTCCCAAAAAAGTGGATCCCGGTCTAATAGCTCCGAATAAATTCAATACATGCATTAAGATGCGAAGGCCTCTTATTCCACAACGGCGAAAGCACTTTTTCATTCTTTCATATAGTAGGGGATTTCACTTGGAAAAGAAAATGTTCCATACTAACGGATTCGGGTCCATAACCATGGATCCCTGTGCACGAGATCTTGTAGCACTTACCAATGAGGCCATATCAATTAGTCTTGCACAGAAGAAATCAATTATAGACACTAATACAATTAGATCAGCTCTTCATAGACAATTTTGGGAGTTTCGATACCGGGTAAGATCGGTTAGGGATCATGGGATCATTTTCTATCAGATAGGAAGGGCTGTTGCACAAAATGTACTTCTAAGTAATTGCCTAAGTAATTGCCCCATAGATCCTATATCTATCTTTCTAAAGACAAACTTCAGTGCGGTAGGGGATTCTTATTTGTCCAAATGGTACTTCGAACTTGGAATGAGCATGAAGAGATTAACGATACTTCTTTATCTTTTGAGTTGTTCTGCCGGATCGGTCGCTCAAGATATTTGGTCTCCACTCGGACCCGATGATCCAAATGCAAATGGGCTCGCCGCTTCTTATAAATTCGCTGAGGATGATTCTGATCTAGTTAACGGCCTATTAGAAGTAGAAGTCGCTCTGGTGGGATCCTCACGGACAGAAAAAGATTGCAGTCAGTTTGATAATGATCGAGTGACATTGCTTCTTCGGTCCGAACCAAGGAATCCGTTATATATGATGCAAAATGGATCTTGTTCTATCATTGATCAGAAATTTCTCTATGAAAAAGAAGGCGAATCGGGGTTTGAAGAAAAAGGCGAATGGGAGTTTGAAGAAGATGGCGAATCGGGGTTTGGAGAAGAGGAAGGAGAAGGATCCCCCCTCCTATCCGGGAGGGGGGGGAGTTCATTCCATAACATAATTGGGGCTCCTAGAATATGGTACCCTTATGACAATCTATTTGATTTTACCGAAAGGACCGATGAATTGGAATTTCCCTATTGGGCCAAGTCATTTCGGGACAGGTGGCCTCGTGAACAGGAGCCTGAACTGGATTATTTTGAGCTCTTCCAAATCATGCTGGCCCGTGCACGAGGTGAAGATCCCGAAGAACAAGATAAGGGGGATGAGGATGAGAATGATTCGGAGTTCTTGCAGAGTGGAACCATGCAGTACGGGGTACGAAATAGATTTTCCAAAGAACAAGGCTTTTTTCGAATAAGCCAATTCATTTGGAGCCCTCCAGAGCCATTCTTTTTACTATTCCAAGATCCGCCCTCTGTGTTTTCACGTCGAGAATTCTTTGCAGATGAAGAGATGTCAGAGTCAGAGTCAGAGTCAGAGAGGCCTCCTTCTTCCCAAGATTCTATCACATCTATCTCTGCACCCTGGTTCGTCAGGGATCAGGCGCAATTCGAATTGTTGATTCATAGCCAGAGACGTCTTAAAACCATTAGAACCAATAGTTCATTATTTTATGGATCTTTCCGTTCTAATACTCCATCCGAGAGTTATCAGTATTTATCAAATCTGTTCCTATCTAACGGAACGCTATTGGATCAAATGATAAAGGCATTGTGGAGAAAGAGATGGATTTTACCGGAAGAAATGAAACATGTGATTCGTGTAAGTATAAT